GGACTCCATAACGGAGATCTTCTTTGACACGCGGACCTAGTTTCCACCAACCCAGATGTACCCGATTAAGTGATGACACTGACGGTACTATCCTTTTTTTTTTGCTTAGGGCCGGATGCTTAGTTTCCTTCTAACTTAGTACTGATCTTTATTGTCCGATTTGCTTTCTTAGTGCTGACACCCTCGTATGCCGATCTTACAAGGAAGCGGCAGAAGAACCTATTTGACAGTAATCTATCAGGAACTTCAGAAAAAGACTGGAAAGTCAGGAACGAAGTGCTCGACCGGAAGGGAGAGGTTGGGAGCTTACTTAGTGCTTGTGCTAAGGAGGATTTCGTACTTTTCTAGTCTCTGACCGAACTCCCTACTCTCGGTCTTGGAAGCGTCGATGTTAATGATCTCTTCTCTTGTGGCTTGACTGCTATCCTTTCACCAAAGAAAATCGTACTTCCACGGGGAAAGGCTATAAGGGAAGTTCCCCTAACAAAGCTTGCTTGGATTTAGTCTTTCCATTGTGGACCTATACCATCTTTCAGTCATATTCCCGCTCCATCGTTTATAACTGATGGCAAAAGATAGATGTATGTGCCTATCTCATGTGGTTTTGAATATATATTAACGTCCTTGGTAAGTAAGTGCTTTTAAACAAGAATTTTATTAGCCTGACTCTAACAAGTAAGCAAGTAAACTACCTTAAGCTCCCTCAAAAGTCTTAAGTTTCACTTTCCCTTTCTTCCTATTTCGCTTACTGGCTTCCTTTGGGGCTCTTTTTTAGCCCACCTGAAAGTGCCAATACGGGGCCTTGTGCCTTAGCACACATGCTCTTTCTCTTCCTATTCCTTTCCTCCTTGATTATTTGATTAAGCCCTGTTGATCTTCAATCTATCGCTTGTTCTCCTTGCGAGGTGGAACCACACTATACTTTACTTCCAGTGGGCTATTTACATAAAAGACGAATCCATCTGAAACCACTAATTCGGATGAAAGCAAACTACTAAGGAAAGAAATGCCCTTCCTCTACTGGGATTGACTCGCTTAGAAGGGGTCCCATTCCATTCCATTCCTTTGGCAAAGGCCCTAACTACAGCTCTGAGTAACTCCTTGTCTCATTGATCCGAAAAGAAAGGCATAAGTCCCACGTGTACTAAGCCCTCTATCTATTATATCTTCTGCCATCCCTAAGAGCTAGAATGAATCAAAGAACTCTGAACTTCCCTAATAGTCGACTAAGACCTCTTCTTTATCTTATTTTTCATAGTCGATTGATAGCCCGCCTAAATCGAGAACCCACTCACGGAACACTCACTAGAATATAAAGGCCAGAGGGAGCAGGAATATTCCTTATCCGCGCGAAGAGGGGCTGGCTATTCCTCGCTAAGAATAAGAAAGGAAGCTATCTCTACGCTGGAGCCTTACAGAGACCTTTCCAATGGTGTTAAAAGGGAGCGAGCAGGAACTAAGGGGGGAATGCTGTGACTACTGATACAAGAACGATACAAGCACAATAACTGGGAGAAATAGATTATTCTTATTTACCTTTACCCCAGGAGAGGTTTGAAGATCTCGATTGTAAGGAGAGGAGTACTCGATTGAATTTTCTCTTGGTGCCCATTTCACTTGTGATCATATCCCATGCTATTAGAAAAAAGGTTCTGACCCCACATCCTCCAAGCTAACTGCAAATACTCCTGACCTTTACCCCGCTATCCCACCGCTTTATCCTGTCGCCCTTTCTGGCTTTCCAAAGAAAGAGGTATATACGGGCTTGCCCAAGGAGATTGCCCATTTATTTGATGAATCTTTCTACGGGACTCCAACCCTTATCACTCGAATTGGAACTGAAACTGGCTCGCTTGTAGAAGGAACTGGCCTTGGGCCTGCAACTCCATCGAAGTAAGCTCGTCTGGACCGCTCCCATCCCATCCATAGATAATATGCCCTACTATCGAGGGACAGAATAACTTTTTTTGAGCTTCCGCCTTCTCCAGGGCTTGAAATGCCTGGCCCGTCATGGAAAGAAACTAAACCAGGCTCGCTAGATCAAGGGAAGGGCTCGCGTAGATAAATTACCTGAACCATGCTTTTCCCAAGCTGAGGTCTAAGACCCTTTCGTTTCGGAAGCAAAACCCAGAGCAAAGAAAGATGGAGGGGACACGGACAGCAGTTAGAACAGACAGATAAGAGCACATAGCATCACTTACATCAGAAGTGGGATCACTCACTTCAAACCTTACTACGCCAGCAGGAAATTAGCAACTAGTAAACTGACCCTACTGGAGACCTCCCCGGGGAATCCTTAGCCAGCCCTCTATATAGTTAGCTCCTTTCTTTAGCTTCTTAGGAGTGTCCTGTATAGGGTAAGAATTCATCACTAGACTATAAGAGGCACAAACTAAGACCTTCACCTTCTCTTCTACGGATCTTGCGAATGCATAATAGAACTTCACATTTTCACTACTACTGCTAAAAATGAATCCTTTTTCCGTGCCTGGGTTTATAACTCCAGCTTTTTGAAATGCCTGGGACAGCTAATCAAAACTAATACGGCTCCCTTATCTTTGAGACTACCCTTAGGATAGGATAGGACTCTTTTAAGTCATTTAACAGCGGATAGACACAAGTTATGACAACCCTCACACGATAGCAAAAAAAAAAAGAAAGGTAGGGCGCCCTTCGAGTAAAGTCAAGATTGTTTTAGAGTTAGATAAAGCTAACCACGATAGGTCTTGGTCGATCCGTCAGTCAAGGACTGTCAGTCAGTGCAGTGGGAGATAGAGAATCTGTGGGAGAAAAAGATACGATAGCAGATGCGGAGTTTTGGCCATTCAGTCTAGTCTTTAAAAGAATCCTTGGTCTGTCAATCCCTGTGTTATCCCATATGCTTTGATACTCGTTAGCAAAAAAAGAACATGGGTAATGAATTGGTAGGTGTTCAATTGATGAGAAAGATGCCTATTTTCGTTGACCGTGAAAAGCCTTTCATCCAGGTGACCGTTAGCGAACTGTGGGAGTAGATCAGGTAGCGAGAGGGTAAGAGTAGCGAAGATTGAGGTGGAAAGGAAAGTCAGTACCGAAAGTAGGGGCATAGTTGTAGAAGCGAAGGAGCGAAGAGACTCTCCAACTCAGGGGAGGAGCTGAAGAGTGACAAGTTTCGGGGGGAAGGTTCCGCTCCCAGCTATTGGAGATTACCCATGCTCGGCTAGAACACGTTATGTTAGATGAAAGTCCACGCAACTAGCCATTCTCGACCAAGAGGATACCGGTGGAATACTTGGACGAAGGGTGTTTAGCTAGGTAGTCGACTGAGCTCTTACAGTTACAGTAGGGAATGAACGGAACTAGTAAGCTCGGTAGACAGGTAGAGGGAACGGCTAGTAAAGAAAAGTCTTTCTCAACCAGGGCTTTAAACCAAGGGTAGCTCGCCCGCAAGTCCTAGTTGGGGAATAACTCTGCTTACAAGTTCCGGTTTTCCGAGGGAGAAAGAGAGTATCAACAGACCAAAGGAAGACAACTGAGCAAGATAGATGCCACTGAACTAGTGTCATAAAGAGTGAAAAGAATTCGGAGTAGTTCAAATATAAGTAAACAGTTCCACTTATCCCAGGAAAGAAAGACTCTTTTTAAGCTTAAGAGAATGTCCCAGCTTGGGCTTAAGGTAGTGAAGTGAGCCATTAGCTCTGCTCTGGTTCCGCATCTAAAATCAGTAGCTCTGCTAAGGAATCAAGCATCCAATACGATAAGAGCATCAAATACGAATCACGTCCGAGACGGGAGAAAGAGCGTAGTAGTAAAGAAAGCGCATAAACTCATTTCTTCGCAAATGGCACCATAGCCGCTCTATACTATCTAAAACAATTCTTTCTTTCTGGCCGGTAGGGGGCCTTCCGCATGAAAGCGAAAGGAAGCGACCGACCAAGAAATCATACATGCAAAAAGAGAAAGGGAATGGTTAGTGAATCCGAACATGAGTGGGATCGAGGAAGATAGGGCGTCTGGCTTCGAGGTTATGCAGCTAGAATTGGAGTAGCTACAAACTTGACTGCTGAACTCTGGGCTTGGGCTGTCCGTACTGGTCTCCGGATTGCCTTGGCTCGAAGCTTCGAAAAGGGATATTCGAAAAAAAAGATAGGGCAGACTAAGACTAAGGTTGCTTTGCTTCCTTCACGTGAAAATGAAAAAATGGACAAGCAAATCGAAAACGAAGAACGAGGAGGCATTGCCTTCTCTTCTGCCATCTAGTTTTAGGGGTCCGCCTCTCCCTCCTTCAAGCTAGGGAGAAAAAAGAAAGTCAGGGAGAGCGGGCTAGACAGCGAGTCAGACAGCTAGGTCAATAGGAGCAATCCATCGAGTGGGAGAAAGACAGTTACACCAATCCCGTGATAAATCCTCTTTGAAGTTGAAGCGGGTAAGCCTTTTATTCAAGCTCTTGAAAATGTCAGGAAGTCAAATGGGACATTTTATTGAGGAACTGAGCAAGCAATCCAGTGATAGTCTCTCTCTTTGAAAGCCAACCCAGTTATCACGCTTTTTAAAGTAGGGCACAAAAGCAGCGAATTCTCTTGCTGCGCTTACGCTTATTCCGACAACAGATTCATCGGTCACTGGATGCGTGCTAACAGAAAAGAAGAAAGTCCGAAAGTCATAAGGTAGGTAAGCAAGCCGCCCTGGTGCCAAGCTAAGTCCCAAGCTAAAGACAAGGATCACATCGATAAGAGCAAAAGCAAAGACGGCTTATGCCGAATATCTTGAACTCAAAGAAAACCAAGCCTAACTACTTTCATACCAGGAAATCGAAGATGTGCCAAATCGTTCTCTATCGAATCGTAGTCTAGAGCCAAATGAAACTGATTCCACTTGACTTGAGCAAGAATAAGTAAATTTCCCACGGTCAAGCCTAGTAGAGCTCCGCGTCCGACAAGACTAGCAAACATGCTACCGTTAACCATGCTACCAAAGAAAGGAAGGGAAAGAGATAGGAAAGCACGCAACCAAACTGAACGCCAGCGCTTTCACTGGGAAAGTCTCCGTCTCTAGCCAAAGACCCGCATTCAAGCCCCATAATAGGATGGAAAGCCCAGGGAATGAAATAAGTGACTCTACCCTACGTCGAACAAGAGTTGGCTTCCTTTCTAAAAGGCCAACTATGCTGCCTTTCTTGGCTTGCAGCCTTAGCTAGCTCCCTTTCGTACCGGTTCCCCAAGGTCTGATTCTGCCCTTAACCCAGCGCCCGTGGAGATAACGAGATTAACAACAGATTTTCTCGGTGCGAAGAATAGCCCCACTCCTATATCCTCAAATATTCTATTTTAGTTAGCTACTCACTCAGTCCACAGATTCGGATTAGTCAAAATAGAACTAGACAGATCAAGGAGAGAGAAGGCTCATCGATCAGTCTTAGCTATGGTTCCATTTCTTTATTCAGTCAGCCAGGCAGAAGTGGAAAATCAAATAGATAGAGTAGATCCTATTCTAGATGGATGAGATAGAAACCTTACCTTAGCGTGATTCCATGCCTGACTTTCCCGATAGCGGAATCTATAGATGTTCCCATGGAGCGGTAACTAGGTCCAGTGCCCAAAAAGGGAAGCTTATCGAAGGGAGGAGTGGAAGCTGCTCTGCTAATGCCCTGGCCAAGAGACGACTTATATCTACATCCATCCTCATAGTAAGAAAAAGCCAGTGAAAGCTCTCTTCTAGGCGCTTATTCCCACAGCAGACTCAATAGCTGCAGTTACGGATTGATTCAATTGCGACAAGATCGTATTCTTCCTTTTCTGATTCACGTGCAAAACCTTTTTTTCCAATTCTAGGAACTGTCAGGTAAGAACCGATTCACTTCCTCACAACCTAGCATTTTATGTCCCTGGGTACCTTTACTCTAGTTTCAAAGGTTTGTAGCACTTGCTTACTGAGCTAGGGGGAGCTCCTGTCCCTTGCTATTGCGGTCACATAAAGGTTAAGAGCGAGGGGATCATTCACTTTGAAAAGCGAAAGGATGAAGACTGATCCTCGTTTCTTTTTTTCTATATATATCTATAGGATAAAGCCATAAGCTACATGCTTATCTAACTCCTGTCTGTATAAAGAAGGCTTCTCTTGTGTGAGACAAGAAAGACGACCTCGAGCTCGAGCTCGAGACTGACAGGGCAGGGCAACCTGTCTTCTTTTTTATTGTTTTTTTTTATTTATAATAAGAGCGAGATGCAGTAGTCTCCTTAGTTAGCGTCCGAGACTCAACTGTCAAAAGCTCAGAAAAAAGGTTCCAAGACGGTGCGAAGACCTAGACCTAAGCCTAAGCCTTCAACTCCGCAAATATCGATAGCCGAATGGAGGGGAATGAGGGAGCAAGATTCGGAGAGAGAGAAGGGAAGGGCCTATCAATCTTTTTGTATTCTTTTCCCCGGTGGACATAAGAAGAGAGTTTGTCTACTAGAATATGACTCGAGCATTGATGAATAGCTTATTCAACAATCTCAAGAGGCATTGTGCCCTTTTCTGATCTTATCCTCTTCTGGGCATGTCTGACTAGTGTAATCAGTCCCCTGCTTTCCTTCCCCGCTGTCACTTCGCCGGAAAGAAGTTCCTTCTAATTAGATAAGGGATATGCTTTTGTAATAGCAATTGGATGCTTTCTCAACACTGATTCCAAGGCTTATTCACCATCAAGCGCGGTAAGAGCTGCTATTTACTCAAGAGCGGCTAGTCTTGCAGCGGCAACTGCTTGAGCTCCTACTCTCACTGCGGTTACGAAGACAGCAAAGGGATATTGAAAAGAGGGAGCACAAGAGCTCTGAGTCATCCAACAAGGCTTACTGGAAAAGACTAGAAGAGTAAGGTCATCAGTCCCAGAGCCTATGAGTGCAATGCAAACAGCACTGATTCACCAGAAAGACCGTGACGGTTCATGTCCAGCTCCTTCTATTCTATAGTTCCTTCCCCCTTTCCTTCACCACCAGCTGGAGCGCAGTCTTCGCCGGTCTCAAGGTTATCAACAAGACAAGACCGATAACGTGGCTACGAGCTCTTTCCTTACTCAGACAGACCCCAAGCGGGCACGGTGACAAGACTTTGATGCGGGGTTCGGAAGATAGGCTTGCAACGGATTCAACCCCCGTGGCATATAAAGATTGGCGAAGCATAAGGTTAGTAACATCGGTGCTGATAACTTCCTTTTCTCCTTCGGGGGTGGGCTTTGTAGGAGTTGGGCGAGATGCAAGACTTTTTCCTCAAGGAGTTAGAGCAGAAGTTGTTTACTCGTATAAAAGAATAAGACCGGCTTACCATTCTATTAAATAAAATGAAAGGGTTGAGAGTGGATTCCTTTCTTCAATGCATTCCACCGAGGCGACTAGGGCACCTTTTTTGTAAGAGACGCTCAGCTCAAGCCAACTTCTATCAGTTCAGGCGGAAGGTCAGGGGGAGTGGTACAATTAGGCCTTCCCTTCGGTATGCGATATCAGTATGTAAAGTTCATTTCTCTCGTAGGCCCCTTTTGAAACT